TCGAAAAGCTTAATACAATGATGGAAAAAGAAATAATAGTAACTTGGTCGCGGGCATCTACCATTATACCTACAATGATTGGGCACACTATTGCCATTCATAATGGTAGAGAGCATTTGCCGATTTATATAACAGATCGTATGGTCGGTCATAAATTGGGAGAATTTTCACCTACTAGCAGTTTCCGCGGACATACAAAAAACGATAATCGATCTCAGCGTTAAGTTAAAAAAAAAAAAGAATATTAATTTGAATTAAATTAATATCGATAATATTAATATCGAGAAGGAATGATGATTAGTCCTCATTATCTTTAAGAGGAGATAAAGCTTATGAGAAAGACGAATCACTATAGGAGAAAGAAGAATCCCTATAGAGAAGTATATGCCTTAGGTCAACATATCTCACTATCTGCTCACAAGTCGCGAAGAGTAATTGATCAGATACGTGGATGCTCTTACGAACAAATCCTTATGATACTTGAACTTATGCCTTATCGAGTGTGTTATCCAATTACAAAATTGATTTATTCTGCAGCAGCAAATGCTAGCCACAATTGGGATTTCAATAAAACAAGTTTAGTTATTAGTCAAACTGAAGTTAGCAAGGGTACTACTGTAAAAAAACTAAAACCTCGAGCTCGGGGACGGGGTTATCCAATAAAAAGAACCACTTGCCATATAAGAATTGTGTTGCAAGATACTTCGTGGTATGAGTATGACGAAACTAAAGAATATCTTTTATGCTTCAAAAAGATGACTGAAAAAAAGAAAAAGAAGCACCAAGATATGACGTATTCTTCGACGTATAATAATGGGGGATTATGGGACAAAAAATAAATCCACTCGGTTTCAGACTTGGTACAACCCAAAGTCATCATTCTGTTTGGTTTGCACACTCAAAGAATTATTCCCTAGGTCTGCAAGAAGATCAAAAATTACGACATTATATCCAAAATTATATCCAAAAAAATCTGAGAATAGCCTATGGGGTCGAGGGAATTGCACGCATAGAAATTCGAAAACGAATTGATCTGATTCAAGTCATAATCTATATGGGATTCCCCAAGTTATTACTAGACGGCGGAACCCGAAGAGTTGAAGAATTGCAGAAGAATATACAAAAAGAACTGAACTGTTTGAACCAAAAACTCAACATTACGGTGACAAGAATTCCAAGCCCTTATGGACAACCTAATATTCTTGGCGAATTTATAGCGGGACAATTAAAGAATCGAGTTTCCTTTCGAAAAGCAATGAAAAAAGCAATCGAATTAACTCAACAGGCTGATACAAAAGGAATTCAAGTCCAAATTGCAGGACGCCTCGATGGAAAAGAAATAGCACGTGTCGAATGGATCAGAGAAGGTAGGGTTCCTCTACAAACCATTCAGGCTAAAATAGATTATTGTTTCTATACAGTCCGAACGATCTATGGGGTATTAGGCATAAAAATTTGGATATTTGTAGAAGATTAATAAGGATTAATAAGAATATGTTATTTGTCTTTCCGATATCCATTGCAAAAAAAATAAAATAAAAACCAACAAACACTTTTCTTTCAGTCTTTTTTTATTTCTGAATTTTTTTTTACTCAAAATTCCTAATTTCTATAGGATTGCATAAAAAAATGATTAATCATTTTATAGAATTGCTATGCTTAGTGTGTGACTCGTTGGTTTTTTTGAGAAGATAGGATTAAAAAAAGGAACCAACCTTTACTATGAACTCATTACTATAGAACTAATAACCAACTCATCGCTTTGCATTATCTGGATACCAAAACGCAGTCAAAATACGATATATTGATCATATACTTGTAGCAACTGCAAGATTTCTTCTATTGCATCGAAAAGAAAACCAATTGAATTGTGATAGAAAATAAATAGAAAATAAAGTATGCAGATAAAAGGAAGCTTGACAGAAAGCTAGAAAAAAAAAAATTTGAATAATATATGATTCTAATATGTATGTAAGGTTTATGAGTCTTCTGAGAAGAACACAAATCAAATAAGGCAATGTGACAAAGCATCAATACGGATTGATCTAATTATGTATGGTCAAATTCGTTCGTTCATATAAAAATAAAAAATAATCAAGAGCACCGAGCCAACAAAGACTGAAAAGATTGACTCAAGAAAACATCTCCTGCGGGGGCTCCATTGTAGAATTCAAACCTAACCATGAATTGAGAAGCAATGGGAACGAAAGAACCCACGAATACGGGGGATTCCATTGAAAAACGAATCTTAATAATTCATTGGGTGGGATGGCGAAACGAACCAGGAACCAATTCATTTATTCTCAAAAGGCATGAACGAATCCTCCAACTGAAATAGATTTGAAAAAGTCAATATTCGCCCGTGACGTTTTTTAGTAGATTACTGCTATTCAGATTCTTTTCTTTTGAATTTGTTTTTTAACTAAAATTCAATAAAAAAAAAAATCAAAGCAAAAAGAAATAACAAAAATAAAATACATTCTTCATAAATCAAAATAACTCAAATTGTTTCAAATGTTTCGGTTTCTAAATCCAAACAAGCTAGGAAAATTGCTAATTGAAACGAGATTAATTGAAATCTTAAAAAATCCAGGATTCAGTATATTTTACGAAAATTCGAAAATTGGAATCGTTTCGGTCGCGAGGAGCCGGATGAGGAGAAACTCTCATGTCCGTTTCTGTAGTAGAGATGGTATTGAGAAAGCACCATCCACTATAACCCAAAAAGAACCAGATTTCGTAAACAACATAGAGGAAGAATGAAAGGGATATCTTCTCGCGGAAGCCGTATTTCTTTCGGTAAATATGCTCTTCAGGCACTTGAGCCCGCTTGGATTACATCTAGACAAATAGAAGCAGGTCGGCGGGCAATGACCCGAAACGTGCGCCGTGGTGGAAAAATATGGGTATGTATATTTCCGGACAAACCTATTACATTAAGACCTACGGAAACACGTATGGGGTCGGGGAAAGGATCCCCAGAATATTGGGTAGCTGTCGTTAAACCAGGTCGAATACTTTATGAAATGGGTGAAGTTGGAGAAAATATAGCCAGAAAGGCTATTTCAATAGCGGCGTCTAAAATGCCTATACGAACTCAATTTATTATGTCAGGTTAAACAGGTGGAACCAACGGAAAAAAGTCTTAGCGATAAAAAAAGAATTGTGGCTTTCTTTTATTTGAACAAGAATATTGCTTTTTTTTTACTTCGACTTTCTCTTTGCATTGAAAGACCAGATTTAAAAATGATATGATTCAAACTCAAACCCATTTGAATGTCGCAGATAACAGCGGGGCTCGAGAATTGATGTGTATTCGAATCATAGGGGCTAGTAATCGCCAATATGCTCATATTGGCGACATTATTGTCGCTGTGATCAAGGATGCATTACCAAACACATCTCTAGAAAGATCAGAAGTGATCAGAGCTGTAATTGTTCGTACTTGTAAAGAACTTAAACGCGATAACGGCATGATAATACGATATGATGACAATGCAGCAGTTGTTATTGATCAAGAAGGAAATCCAAAAGGAACTCGAGTTTTCGGCGCGATTGCCCGAGAATTGAGACAGTTAAATTTCACTAAAATAATTTCATTATCACCTGAAGTATTATAGTATCACATCTGAATCCGGTTTAATAGAGTAGAGCCTTACTCGTCTCCTTAGTTATTGCATGAAATAGATAATTTGTAGTCAAAAAAATTTTATTTGACGCGTATCTCTTTAATTTTTGTTTTCAAATATTTGAAAATTCAATAAACTAAAAACGAATTTGCAGTATTTTATTGTTAATAATAATAAAATTTTTTTGTTAATAATAGAATATTAAATAATAGAATATTAAACATTTTTCAAAATTCTTATTGTTATTGAGTTATTGAATGTTTTTTTATTACATAAAAAGTAAAAAAAAAAGCATGTTGATTAGATCAAAAACGTGGAGAATTCAAATCTCTCATGGGTAGAGACACTATTGCTGACGTAATAACCTCTATACGAAATGCTGACATGAATAGAAAAGGGATGGTTCAAATAGAATGTACTAACATCACGGAAAACATTCTTAAAATGCTTTTAAGAGAGGGTTTTCTTGAAAACGTGAGAAAACATCAGGACAACAACAAATATTTTTTTGTTGTAACCCTACGACATAGAAGGAATAGAAAAGGAATGTATCCAAGTATTTTGAATTTAAAACGGATCAGTAGCCCTGGTCTACGAATCTATTCTAACTATCAACGAATTCCGAGAATTTTAGGCGGGATGGGAATTGTAATTCTTTCTACTTCTCAAGGGATAATGACAGACCGAGAGGCTCGACTGGAAGGAATTGGCGGAGAAATTTTGTGTTATATATGGTAATCCTTCTAATATTTGAATTGTCACCAGAATTGACTATTTGGCAAAAGAAAAAAAGACGGGTTAATTACTCGTAACTTATTTGATACTTCGAGAGGTTTTAACTAAAATGAAAAAATGGATTCCTAATTCATAAGAACAAGGATTCGAATGATTAGGATTAGTTGCTTTTTTTTAACCATCAGCCTTTCTTTGATGAAAATACAATTCGAGGTTGGGGTTTCAAATTTCAAGAGATTGATTTTCTTCCACTAAGTAGATTCAGAATTCAGTTTAGGAATGACAACTATGAAAATAAGGGCCTCCGTTCGTAAAATTTGTGATAAATGCCGATTGATCCGTAGGAGAGGACGAATTATAGTAATTTGTTCCAATCCGAGACATAAACAAAGACAAGGATAATATTTTGAAAATAGACTCTCTAACAAGCATAAAGTAACTCTCTAACAAACATAAAGTAACCAATACAAAAATAGGATCTGTTTTGACATGAAATGGATATATCCATATACCTCGAATTTCTCATTATAAGATGATAAAGTAAAGTATGGCAAAATCTATACCAAGAACTGGTTCCCAGAGAAATGCCCGGATTGGGTCACGTAAGAATATACACCGAATACCAAAGGGTGTTAT